TTTCACGGTCGAACTACCAAAAAATGGAATGGACTAAAAGCGACCTAAATGCTTCACTTGGTTTTGTATTGAAAAGCTATTTAGTAGTTCTTGTTAATCTAATTCATTGAAATTCCGTCCAGTAAAATGGAAGAATTATAAATCTCCAAAATAATAGATAAGAATATCGCAAATAGAGCCATTGCGATACCCATCAAAGGAGTAGTTCCCCAACCGGGAGCTACTTTACCATATTCCGAATTCAATGGTTTCAATAAATCCCCTATAATAGTTCGTCTTGGACCAGATCTAGAACTATCCTCAACGGTTTGTGTAGCCATAAATCCGATTTTGTATTCATTGAGAGTCGTTGACTTTGTATACCATTCTATTGTAAATAAATGATCTTATCATAGATCCGTTGTAGTCTTAAAATTATATAATAATGGAAACAGCAACCTTAGTTGCCATCTCTATATCTGGTTTACTTGTAAGTTTTACTGGGTACGCCTTATATACTGCTTTTGGGCAACCCTCTCAACAACTAAGAGATCCATTCGAGGAACACGGAGACTAGTTGAATTAATGAGCCTCCCAATATTGGGAGGCTCATTAATTCAATTGAGATAGAGATAATCAAAAATCATTTCATCTTTTTAGTTGGAACTTTAGGCGGTTCCCTAAAAAAGATAGCGAAAAAGATTATTCCTAAAGTCGAGACTAAGAGGAATGTATAAACCAATGCTTCCATAGATTCGATTGTGGTTTACAATTATAGCTTCCATACCTGTTTATTTTGGATCGTCTCCCGGATAACTAAAAAGAAAGAGTCAAAGGAAAGGCAGCAATTCAAATCAAGATTTATCCGGTACCCTATTTATGTTAAACTATGTTAAATCACACAAATAAAGGTGAAAAGTAAGAAATCAATCTTATATCAGACTACTTGTCTTCTTGTAGTCGGATCCCCAAGTTTTTGGAATGCTCCAAATTCTACTTGAGCATCCAAATCTGGGTCAATACCGGCAAAAACATCTCTGAACAAGGTTCTAGCACCATGCCAAATATGTCCGAAGAAAAAGAGTAGAGCAAACGAAGCATGTCCAAAAGTAAACCAACCCCTTGGACTGCTACGAAAAACACCATCGGATTTCAAAGTAGCACGATCTAATTCAAAAATTTCTCCCAATTGAGCACGTCTAGCATATTTTTTCACAGTAGCAGGATCACTATAACTGACTCCATTCAGTTCGCCGCCATAGAACTCCACAGTTACACCTACTTGTTCGACACTATACTTCGATTCTGCCCTTCTAAAAGGAACATCTGCTCTAACAATTCCGTCTCCGTCTACCAAAACAACCGGAAATGTTTCAAAAAAAGTAGGCATACGACGTACAAAAAGTTCACGACCTTCTTTATCTCTAAAGATAGGGTGTCCTAACCACCCAACAGCTATTCCATCCCCGTTGTCCATTGAGCCCGCTCTGAATAATCCCCCTTTTGCCGGATTATTGCCGATGTAATCATAAAAAGCTAATTTTTCAGGAATTTTAGACCAAGCTTCTGATAAACTTTGATTTTCGGCTAGCCCAGCGCCAACTCTTCGATATATTTCTTGTTGGAAGTATCCCTGATCCCATTGATAACGAGTGGGACCAAATAATTCAATCGGGGTAGTTGCTGAACCATACCACATAGTTCCAGCAACAACAAAAGCGGCAAAAAAAACAGCAGCGATACTACTGGAAAGGACGGTTTCAATATTTCCCATACGTAATCCTTTGTATAGACGTTGGGGCGGACGGACACTAAGATGGAATAGACCTGCTAATATGCCCAATGTACCTGCTGCAATATGATGAGAGGCTATTCCTCCCGGAACAAAAGGATCAAAACCTTCCACACCCCACGCTGGATTTACAGATTGTACCCTTCCAGTTAGTCCATAAGGATCGGACACCCATATTCCAGGACCATACAACCCCGTTACATGAAATGCGCCAAACCCAAAACAAGCCAGTCCTGAAAGAAATAAATGAATTCCAAAAATCTTAGGTAAATCTAAAGAAGGTTTTCCTGTGCGTTCATCACAAAATATTTCTAGATCCCAATACACCCAATGCCAAATAGCTGCCAAAAAGCACAAGCCAGAAAACACAATATGTGCACCGGCCACACCTTCGTAACTCCAAATACCCGGATTCGTTATAGTCCCTCCTGTGATACTCCAACCGCCCCACGAATTGGTTATTCCTAAACGAGTCATGAAGGGTATAACAAACATACCTTGTCTCCACATTGGATCAAGAACAGGGTCAGAGGGATCAAAAACCGCTAATTCGTATAGAGCCATCGAACCGGCCCAACCAGCAACTAGAGCTGTATGCATTATATGGACAGAAAGCAAACGACCCGGATCATTCAATACGACGGTATGAACACGATACCAAGGCAAACCCATGGAAATACCCCTTTCTCAACGAAAAATAGACACTATGTAACTTTATTGCATTGGAAAAAACTATGCTATGTACCCCCCCCCCTTTTTTCAGTAGATTATCTCGAAGAAAGGATTCATATTTGTTCTATTCTTATTCTTTTAGTAATAATGGAAGAGTTCTGTTTGTAGGAACAAAAAGAAGCAGATCTATTCTATATCCGATAAGTACCAATACGCAATGGTAGGGGGGAGGGATCCCACGTTCATTTTCTATGAGTGAAAGCATACATATTTGTTCATATCATTAAAAAGACCTATTCCTAATAATTTTCTCCTTTAGTCATAGTCATTCTGTCTTCTTTTTTTATTTTATGTTATGAACTTATTCACTTTATGGATAAACTATGATAAAGGCTAATCTTATTAATATTAAGACAATAAACCCATTGTTACGCTTCCACATCAAAGTAAGATATAGTACTTAATTCTTTTTTTCTTTAATGCCTATTGGTGTTCCAAAAGTACCTTTTCGAAGTCCTGGAGAGGAAGATGCATCTTGGGTTGACGTATAGTGCGACTTGTCAGATATATTGGGTCACATGGGATTCCCCCATTTTCTCCCCCGATCGAGATATCCTCTCTTTCGCCCAAGAAAGATTGATTGACTTATCAAAAATTTGGAGCGTGAAATGCAATTATATTGATTTTGTTTTTTTGGGGGGGAGGTATCCAGATTAATATTATCAATTAGAATAATTTATGGTTTAGAATACTTTATAGTTGTCTCGATTGGACCAATAAAATGAAGTATCCAGGCTCCGTTTACAAAAAACCCAATTGGTAATATATCTATGATTACTACCTTTATCATATTCTATTTTTCATTTATAAACAGGAGTGATCTTAAACTGTTTAATCAATCGAGTAATATAATGAATACATTGAATATTTGGCAGAAGACATGACATAAAAAAAATTGAAAAATAAAAAAGCCATATCAAAAAGACTTGGTATTGGGACATTTGTCCTATATGTGCAAATAAAAATAGGGCCGATCTTTACTTGACTTGGAGTAGAACATAAACCTAACAAAATTGAAGAAACCCATTCCGGAACAAGAAAATGACATCGTGATTTGTATTCAATCTCGATGAAACAATACATCAATGAGAAGTTCGTTCGATAAATTTAGTCAATTACTTTTCTATTTTTTGATATTTATAGGTAAAGTAAACAGACCAAAACGAATCTTTCTTGAAAAATAAAAATGGAATCAAAAAAGTCCTTTGTTAGAAGGAGTCCAAAAGAATGCGGGCTGTAATCTACACATTGATTCTTTTTTTCGCGATTTTTGATAACCTGTATGCATCAAAAGGTGCGCGTATGGTTCCTAAAGATACAATTTTATCCTAATCAACCGCCTTTATCGAGAAAGATTACTTTTTTTAGGCCAAGAGGTTGATAGCGAGATTTCGAATCAACTTATTGGTCTTATGGTATATCTTAGTATAGAGGATGATACCAAAGATCTGTATTTGTTTATAAACTCTCCCGGGGGGTGGGTAATACCCGGAGTAGCTATTTATGATACTATGCAATTTGTAGGACCAGATGTACAGACAATATGCATGGGATTAGCCGCTTCAATGGGATCTTTTATTCTGGTCGGAGGAGAAATTACCAAACGTCTAGCATTCCCTCATGCTCGGCGCCAATGAGTTTTGTATTTGAGAGAAAAAAGAAGACTATGCCTTCGCCATATGAAATATGACTATTAAGTAATAATAGCATGGCATTTTGAATTCGATATGAGAAAAAAAAACCATTCGATTATATATCGAAAGAGTAGTATGAGATAAGGGGCATTTCCGATTTTATCTGATCTATCGGAAGCCTATTGCAGCGTCACAAACTTTTTTGTTTTCCCCCCAGAAGACTAATTATGTTATGAAAGAATAAAAAAAAAAAGAAACTTTGGGATTGTTGAATAAAAGACTAAATAAATATCTATATAAATATAAAGCAACGGAGCCATCATAGTATTTTTTAACTACTCCAAAATAAAGGGAAGGATGATTATTGGATTATTTACCGATCTGGGTCTAGTATGATAGACCCTATATTTTCTGTTTCTTCGATGGGAGGGAAAAGTGAATTCCATTGTAGAGCCGTATGCAATGCGCAAAAGATAAAGATGCCTGTACGGTTGTTCAATTCTATCTTGTTTTTCGTAGTATTTATTATTCTTTATTTGATTTGTTCTCTTTGATTTATCTTCGAGATAGAAGAACCATTTTTTATGTTATATAATCAGGGTAATGATCCATCAACCTGCTAGTTCTTTTTATGAGGCACAAACGGGAGAATTTATCCAGGAAGCGGAAGAACTGCTGAAGTTACGCGAAACCATCACAAGGGTTTATGTACAAAGAACGGGCAAACCTTTATGGGTTGTATCCGAAGACATGGAAAGAGATGTTTTTATGTCAGCAACAGAAGCCCAAGCTCATGGAATTGTTGATCTTGTAGCGGTAGAATAAAAAATAACAGGTATTTCACGAAAATAAAATACGCAATTCAAAATTTTATCTTCTTACCTACCGGGGTTTGATATAGTATTATATTAATTAATCTATTAATATAGAATTATCAATATAGAAGTAATTCCTAATCATCCGGTTAGGATCGATCTAAACCAATTCATTATGTATACGAGTCAACATGCCAACTATTAAACAACTTATTAGAAAGACACGACAGCCAATCAGAAATGTCACGAAATCCCCCGCCCTTGGGGGATGCCCTCAGCGACGAGGAACATGTACTAGGGTGTATGTGTGACTCGTTCAGAGCATGGACTGGGACAAAAGAAAAGAACCCATTTTTCCAGTATCAATGATCAGTACCAATAAATAGGATAAAATGGAAGAAATCCATTCACTATATAAAAAGGATCTATCATATCCTTCTACTGTTTATCAAATTTTATGGTTTCTATTGGTGTAAATCGTAAATCCAAGCGTCTCAATTTTCAATTTAAGATGAAAAAGAATTTCCCATTGGTAGCAAATGGTTATCCATTAAGCAGGGAAAATATTATTTAAATTAAAGGGCAAAAAGATTATGCCCTTACTCTTGCAACAACGGACTAACAGGGTCAGCTACACAGCTAATCTTCATAATTAAATATCGTTACTGTATAGGTAGATCTCGTTGTGAAAGACTGATTACTGGATAATTCATAGGTAGAGCCAAAGAGTGTAAACTGTACAAGTTAACAATAGCATTGATTAAATGAAAGAAGGGGCTCCGGTGTATAGAGGGGACCTCGCCGTTTAAAAAGTAACCATAGAAACGATGGAACCCACGATTTTTTTATCCATTTAGATTTACTACTTTGTGTTTTTATTTAATATGCTTTTTTTAATATCTAGTATCACTATCCATACAATTTCTTATTTTTATTTCGAGGTGAAATGCCTAGAAGAAAAAAAGAGAAAATCGTGGTCAGGAAGGTTATAGTAGCAAAAGCCATTGGAGTTTTTATTTTATACATTGGACGAATCCGTTTTGTTATTCAAAAATTAGGAAAGGGAAAAGGAATAACTGAAAGAAGGGAAATCAATTAGTTATTCATCGAAGTTTCATTTATTCAATGACCAGAATTAAACGAGGATATATAGCTCGAAGACGTAGAACAAAAATTCGTTTATTTGCATCAAGTTTTCGAGGGGCTCATTCAAGACTTACTAGAACTATTACTCAACAGAAAATAAGAGCTTTGTTTTCGGCTTATCGGGATAGAGGTAGGAAAAAGAGAGATTTTCGTCGTTTGTGGATCACTCGGATAAATGCAGTAATTCGCGGCAATAGTGTATACTATAGTTATAATAAGTTAATACACAATCTGTACAAGAGGCAGTTGCTTCTTAATCGTAAAATACTTGCGCAAATAGCTATATTAAATAGAAATTGTCTTTATATGATTTCCAATGAAATTATAAAATAAGTAGATTGGAAGGAATTCATGGGAATGTTTTAAATTTTAAATAGAGTTCGCTGGAGAATTAACTCCGGGAAGGTAGAATAGAAATTAGTATGATACAATATAATAATATGATAAGGTCGCCAAAATGAACAAACAACACGTTCAATAAAAAAAGATTGATTCTTTTTTTTCTTATGATACAACAATCAAAATCTGGATTCGCGAATTTTTCGAACAAAACATCAATCCGCCTTTGAGTTCGTATTAGAATTTTGATTCAAGTGAAGAATAAACCTATTTCTTTTTGATTCTAAGACCAGTAGTTCTAGTGGTCGACTCACCTCTTTCAAATTGTTTCTCATTATTAAGAAAGGGTAACAAAGATAAAATACGAGCTTGCTTTATAGCACTAGCAATTAATCGTTGTTGTTTTAAGTTTAATCGATTCACCCGTCTAGATAATATTTTTCCTTGTTCACTAATAAATCGACTAATTAAACTCATGTTTCTATAATCAATTCGATCCCCCGATCCAATCGGGGGCAAACGCCTACGAAAAGATCGCTTGGATTTAAAATAGAGTCGCTTGGGTTTATCCATGATTTGTTTATTCCTTATCCCGAAAATCCAATTTTGATGAGGGATTTTGGGTTGTTTATCTTTAAATATATGTTATATAGAATATATATATAATATATATCATTTTGAATCTTCCTTGTAAGGGTGACATACAGGCGATCGGATCAGTTCGATCTATTTCTTTATCTCCCCATGAATTGTATGTTTGTAACAAAAGGGACAGAATTTTCTCAATTCCAATCGACTAGGCGTATTATGTCGATTCTTTTGAGTAATATATCTGGAAATACCAATACTCATTGATTCCTTATTAGCACCATTTCGAGTACATTTGGCACATTCCAAAATAACTGTTACTCGAACATCTTTACCCTTGGCCATGAACCTCCTTTGGATTTTTTATTTAACCAACTATTCCATTTTCCAATCCAAAGAGAAGAAAGGAACAAAAAAAAATAGAAGTTGCTAACTCGAAATAAAATTCTGAAAGATTTCGTTGAAATCAAGATAGTAATATAATTAAATAAGTAATAGAAGAATTTCTAACTACATTTATAATCCCAGTAAAGTATTTCATTTTTCATTTAAGTATTTTGTATAATATTGTTGACCTAGCCATCAATTTCCATTTCCGTTCTCATTCTCTTATATTAATTTAAATTAAATTTAATTTAGAGTCCCGGTCCGAGTTCCGAGTTTTACTGAAGTTGAATCCACTTTTATTCTTTCTCTTTTCGAACTTATTATAATTTAATAAATTCGAAAATTCAAAGAAGGGAAGGGGAGGGATTAGTCACTGATATTTGATTATATCTCTAATCTTCTTCACCCCCTCCCATGTCAATAACTAGAACGATAATTAAAAAAAGGAGAATATCAACGCATCCGGGAATAAACGATTGATCTCTATCAATAGACCTGCTAAAAACCCAAACCATAAAGTACTTACTACCGGTGCCACGGAGAGATATGTTTTTAGATCTCGCATTTGAAATCCTCCTTATTTATTGTAATTTGTAATACATATATGATCCGACATATATGTAATTAATGATCACTTGTATTTGTACGCGGAATGCCTAATTATAATGGAAATATACAAGGATTCAGTAGCTATTCCTTTTCCTAAAAAAAAAAAGAAAAAAAAATACACCCTTTTATGTCCCAACATTCCCGAAAAATATTATATTCATTTTTTTACAGCGGGTTTAATTATACGTTACGTATATAAGTCTTTTATTATACTTAATAATATGTTATATGATATGAGATAAAAAAAATAAATGACAAGATAATTTTTGTATATGAATGGATAAAATAAAGATGTGGAAAACAATACAGGTATTCTCTACAATGACACTGTCGACCAATGGAAAGGGGTGTAGCGCAGCTTGGTAGCGCGTTTGTTTTGGGTACAAAATGTCACGGGTTCAAATCCTGTCATCCCTACCTATTACTTATCTTATGAGCAGTAACAAGGGATTAATTGAAATCGATTCAAATTGGGTATCCATAATCCAATACATAATATGATCAATCTTGCATTTTACAATATTCTATATAATTCTATATAATATAATAGTAGATGCATGCAAAAATATATTAGGGTTACAAAATATTTAGAAAGCGCTCTTAGTTCAGTTCGGTAGAACGTGGGTCTCCAAAACCCGATGTCGTAGGTTCAAATCCTACAGAGCGTGATTCCATTCTTGTTATTCTTAGGTCGAAAATTACAATGAAATAATTGAACAGTAATCTAAATTTGACCCCCTATGGATTAAAATTAAAACAAGTAGGGGGTCAATAAAAAAAAGAGATATTAATTAATCAAAAGTCCAACTGATCACCACGTCTGTATTGTAAATATGCAGTTACAAATAATCCAGCCAAAGTAATAGGAATTAGACCTAAGACAATTCCAAATAGCAAAACTTCAATCATTTCAATTTGTTTGAAAGGAGAAAGGGAGAGGTAATATCTATTCTTAAATATTAATTCGTATTGCACATGAATCTTAATGACCAAGAATTTGAAATTGACACGGTAAGAAACTATAGAATATATGGAATACCACAGAAAGATTTCTTTTTTTTATGAATTATTCATTCAATTAATTTCAAATAAGTCGTATCTTGTTCAAACTGATAAATAGAGCTGAAGTTATAGTTAAAACCGCTAGTAGAAAACCGAAATAACTAGTTATGGTAGGCATAAAGAGGCTAAATGAAATATGTTATTTTTTTTATACATATGTTTATAAAGCACTTCCCTAAATTTCAATTTTGGTTTTAAAAGAGATAAACAAAAATACCAATTGAAAGAATAAGTTCAATTGAAAGTTTTTGATTCAGCAATTATTATCATTAGAAATAGTAATAAAAAAATAGAGTGACATAGGTAAGAAATCAATTCATCATCTGTGATATCTATTCATCCCGTGATTCCGAATCAACAGATTCGATTCATTGTGCAACTCTTAAAAACAAATATTATTATACTAATAATTACTATCTATATTAATAATTACTATAACTATACTAATATTATATTAATATTATAAATAATAATAAAGAATTTGAAATAATAAAAAACTGTGTTGGGTAACTTCATTCAAAAAATAAATGAATTTGAATCGCTTAAAATTTCAAATTGGAAAATCATTTCTATTTTTTTTTATTATTGTATCGAATATATTGTGTATTTTCGAACCAAAAATGACCTTATAGTATAATGCCTCTTACTTTATTACTTTCCTTTTTTTTACTTTAATTTGAACTCATTAGATTCAGTAGTAGGTTTATTCACATAATATCTCAAATAAGAAGAAAAAGAGTTTTGCAGAATCTAATCGTGTTTAAAATTAGAAAGTCCCGACTTTCTAATTCTAATTAGGTCACGAAAGACCCAAAGGGCCTAATACAACAATGCTTGCATCGTGAATATTGATTCTTATTCTACTTGCTTGTTCTCTTTCTTTCATCGAACACTATCTACTAGTCTTACTTGTTACT